GGCAAAAATGGAAAAACTCAACATGAGGGAGGAAAAAGAAATAATAGTAACTTGGTCTCGGGCATCTACCATTATACCCACAATGATTGGCCATACAATCGCTATTCATAATGGAAAGGAACATTTACCCATTTATATAACAGATCGTATGGTAGGTCACAAATTGGGAGAATTCGCGCCTACTCTCACTTTTGCGAGACATGCAAGAAACGATAATAAATCTCGTCGTTAAGTTCATTTTTGTTAATATTAACATAACATATAATTATACATAACATATAATGATAAAATATCAAAATCAAAAAATGGAAATGAAAGTCAAAGCTCAAAGCCAAAGCAAAGTAAAAAAAAAATGAAAGTCAAACAAGTGCTTATCATTCATTGGTGGGGGATAGGATAACCTTATGATAAAGAACTCGAGTTCGGGTAAAGAAGTCCAAATTTTAGCTCAACATATATGTAGTATGTCTGTTTTCAAAGCGCGAAGAGTAATTGATCAGATTCGCGGACGTTCCTATGAGGAAACACTTATGATACTGGAACTCATGCCTTATCGAGCATCTTATCCCATTTTAAAATTGGTTTATTCTGCAGCAGCAAATGCTAGTCATAATATGGGTTTGAACGAAGCTGATTCATTCATTAGTGAAGCCAAAGTTAATAGGAGTACTATTGTCAAAAAATTAAGACCTCGAGCTCGAGGACGTAGTTATCCGATAAAAAGACCCACTTGTCATATAACAATTGTATTAAAGGATAAATCTAAATTATTCTTATCTTAGATCAATCTAAGATTTAGATTCATCATAGTAAAATAAAATATATGGATGGAAAGAAAATATAATAGGAAAATATGGGACAAAAAATAAATCCACTTGGTTTCAGACTTGGTACAACCCAACGTCATCATTCCTTTTGGTTTGCACAACCAAAAAATTATTCCGTAGGTCTACAGGAAGATGAAAAAATACGGAATTGTATCAAAAACTATGTACAAAAAAATAGGAGAATATCCTCAGGTTTCGAAGGAATCGCACGTATAGGAATTCAAAAAAGAATCGATTTGATCCAGG